CGTTACAATGGTATTGTTGAAGCTTGCTTGAACATGAATAACTCCTTTTGGTATTCTACGTCCACTCTTACGTGAACCAATACGTCCATTCCTACGTGAACCAATTCTTGGTATGGGTTTTATCATATTTTATCATCTCATAAATATGAGTCAGAGATATACGGATATATCCATTTCATGTCAAAACAACCAGATCCTTTAAGTTTTTTTGTGCATTTTGTACCTTGGAGAGTCCTTTTTTGGAACGATTATCCTTGTCTCTGTTTATGCCTAGGGTTGGGACAAATTACTATAATCCGCCCCCGCCTGCGGATCAGTCGACATTTTTCACAAATTTTACGAACGGATGCCCTTATTTTCATAATTTGTTTTTCCTTAATTTTAATTACGAATCTATTCTTTAGAAGAAAATAAGTATCTTGAAATTTTGAACCTCGAATTGTGTCCCAACGAAAGGAATGTTAAAAAATCCACCTAATCATTCGAATCTTTGTTTCGGAGTCTATAAATTATGCGCCCCCTGGTTGAATCATAACGACTTACTTCTATTTTTACTCTATCACCCGGTAAGATTCGTATAAAACTACGTCGTATCCTTCCCGAAACATAACCTAGAATCAGATCTTCATTATCTAAACGAACTCGAAACATACCATTGGGAAGTGATTCAGTAATTAAACCTTCATGAATCCATTTTTGTTCTTTCATTCCAGATAACCCTCTTGAAATATCAACTAATGGAGGAGGAGTGATATTAGACAACCCGTCCTTCCTCTTTTTTCACAAAGCAAAATAGGAAGTTACGGACTCAATTCGGATATCAGAAAAATTACCATATATAACACAAAATTTCTCCCCCGATTCCTTCTAGTCTAGCTTCTCGGTCTGTCATTATACCTCGAGAAGTAGAAAGAATTACAATCCCCATCCCTCCTAAAATCCTAGGAATTCGTTGATAGTTGGAATAAATTCGTAGACCGGGTCGACTAATACGTTTTAAAATAGTTTTATAAGGTCCTTTCCTATTTCTTCTATGTCGCAGAGTTGAAACTAAGAAATATTTCTTGCTTTCTTGATGTTTTCTCACATTTTCAATAAAACCTTCTCGGAGAAGGATTTTAACAATGGTTTCGGTAATAGTTGTAGATGCGATTCTAACCGTTCCTTTTTTATCCATGTCAGCATTTCGTATAGAAGTTATTATGTCGGCAATAGTGTCCCTACCCATGATGAACTATAATTATTGGTGACCAAAAATTTTGATTTAATCAACATATTTTGATTTTTTTTGAATTATTAAAGGTATATGCGTGAGATACAATCTACTAATAAATTCTACTTAAATTGAATTAATTGTTTTTATATTTTATCTGAATATATTTCAGATACTCTACTTGATCATAAGTATCATCGATTAGTATTCATAATACCTCTGGGGCTAATGAAACTATTTTTGTAAAATTTAATTGTCTCAATTCTCGAGCAATCGCACCAAAAACTCGAGTTCCCTTTGGATTTCCTTCTTGATCAATGACAACTGCTGCATTGTCATCATATTGTATTATCATACCGTTGTCACGTTTTAGTTCTTTACACGTACGTACAATTACAGCTCTGATTACTTCTGATCTTTGTAGGGGCATATGGGGTACTGCTTCTTTGATTACAGCAACAATAACGTCACCAATATGAGCATATCGTCGATTACTAGCTCCTATGATTCGAATACACATTAATTCTCTAGCCCCGCTGTTATCTGCTACATTTAAATAGGTTTGAGGTTGAATCATTTTTGTTTTCTTCGCCCTTTGCATGAAAAAAAAAAAGAAGAAATATTGTTTGTTCAGAAATAAAAAGAACCTCGGCTGGTTTTTCATCATACATTTCATTATATAAAAAGAACCTTTCTTTTGGTTACACATTCCTATCTCGCAACGCTATAATAAATTGAGTTCGTATAGGCATTTTTGAAGCAGCTATTGAAATAGCTTCTCTGGCTACAATTTCTGATACTCCACCCACCTCATAAAGTATTCGTCCTGGTTTAACTACAGATACCCAATATTCGGGGGATCCTTTCCCTGAACCCATACGCGTTTCTGTAGGTCTTACTGTAACAGGTTTGTCTGGAAATATACGTACCCATATTTTTCCACCACGACGCGCATATCGTGCCATTGCTCGTCTCCCCGCTTCTATTTGTCTAGATGTAATCCAAGCAGGTTCAAGTGCCTGAAGAGCGTATCTACCAAAACAAATATGATTGCCTCGATAAGATATTCCCCTCATTCTTCCTCTATGTTGTTTACGGAATTTTGTTCTTTTTGGGTTATAGTTGACGATTGTTTCTCAATACCATCTCTACTGCAGAACCGGACATGAAAATTTCTTCTCATCCAGCTCCTCGCGAATGAAACGGATAAAAAAAAATTACAGGTATATATATGTATGTATTTAATGAATAATACAACGAATCCGGAACTGAGCAATCAAATAAGCT